TCTTTAATCTACAGGAGGTCAAATTCAGATTGCTGTTCAATTATTTCAGTCTTATTTTCGACCTAACAAATAACAAGAATCTAATCACGCTCTGTAGGATTTGAACCTACGACATCGGGTTTTGGAGACCCACGTTCTACCGAACTGAACTAAGAGCGCTTTATTATCACAAAAATATTTTGTGACCTAACTCGTCTTGGATATATATACTATCGTAAATAAGAAAATTAAAGATTGATTTTGTATAGCCAATTTTAATCAATCTCAATGACCCCTCGTTACTGTTCATAAGATAAGTAATAGGTAGGGATGACAGGATTTGAACCCGTGACATTTTGTACCCAAAACAAACGCGCTACCGAGCTGCGCTACATCCCTTTGAATTGGCCTACAGTAGTATTGTAGAGAATCCCTGTCTTGTTTTCCACATCTTTATTTCTTTCAGTGCTATACCCAATTATCTTGTCATTTCTTATTTTTTTTTTAATCTCATATCATATAACATATAATAATAGACTTATATTATATACGTACTAAAGAAATATGAAACTCGCCGTAAAAAAATGAATATTTTTCGGGAATTCTCAGACAGAAAGGGACGTATTTTTTTTTTTCTTTTAAGAAAAGGAATATCTACTGTACTGAATCGTTGTACATTTCAAGTTATACATTTTAATTTGCATTAGGGATTCTGCGTACAAATCCAAGTGTCAGTCATTAACTACATATACACATCTGGTCATATATGTAATAGCATTATGTATTACAAATTGTAATAAAATTACAATAATAAATAACAAAGAAGGAGGATTTTAAATGCGAAATCTAAAAACATACCTTTCCGTGGCACCGGTAGTAAGTACTCTATGGTTTGGGTCTTTAGCAGGTTTATTGATAGAGATCAATCGTTTATTTCCAGATGCGTTGATATTCCCTTTTTTTTCATTATAGTAATTGAGATAGGAAGGGGTGAAGAAAATTAGAGATACAATCAAATATCTGTGACTAATCCCCCCTTACTCTTCTTTTCTTCTTTTTTTTTATAATTAAAATAAATTCGAAAATAAAAAGAATAAAAGCGGGTTCACCCTAGTTAAACTAAGAACTCGGGTTTCCAGGTCCAAAATCAAATTAATTAATAATAGAGTGAGAAAGAAAATGGAATAGTTGTGGCATGGCAACAATATCATACAAGAAAATTCAATGAAAAAGAAAATTTAAATACTGTACAGCGATTATAAATTATAAATATATAGTTAGAAATCATTATATTACTTATTATTACTATATTGATAGATTGCAACGAAATCTTTCATAATTGTATTTCAAGTTAGCAACTTCTATTTTTTTCCTTCCTTTCTTCTTCTTCGCTTCGGATCGGAAAATAGAAAGATAGAAGAGTTGAGTCAATCAAAAATCCAAAGGAGGTTCATGGCCAAGAGTAAAGATGCCCGAATAACGATTATTTTGGAATGTACCAGTTGTGTTCGAAACCGTGTTAATAAGGAATCAATGGGCATTTCCCGATATATTACTCAAAAAAATCGACATAATACGCCTAGTCGATTGGAATTGAGAAAATTCTGTCCCTCTTGTTACAAACATACGATTCACGGGGAGATAAAGAAATAGATCGAATCGATCGCTTGCGTATCCGCCTTCCATTCCAAGGAAGACGAAAAACGACATATTATATATAACAGATCATATATTTATTTAAATATAAACAAAACAAAGCAATTCTATTTTTAAATTCGAAATCATTTTTGATTCGATCAAAATAGCATTAGGATTTTCGAGACAAGGAATAAAAAAAACATGGATAAATCCAAGCGACTCTTTCTTAAATCTAAGCGATCTTTTCGTAGGCGTTTGCCCCCGATACAATCGGGGGATCGAATTGATTATAGAAACATGAGTTTAATTAGTCGATTTATTAGTGAACAAGGAAAGATATTATCTAGACGGGTGAATAGATTGACCTTAAAACAACAACGATTAATTACTATTGCTATAAAACAAGCTCGTATTTTATCTTTGTTACCCTTTCTTAATAATGAGAAAGAGTTGGAAAGAAGCGAGTCGACTCCTAGAACTACTGGTCTTAGAATTAAAAATAAATAAGCTTGCTCTTCTTCAATTGAATCAAAATAAAATTCCAATCCGAATTCAAATGCAAATTGACAGTTTGTTCAAAAAATCTGAAGATTCCAATTTTATTGTTGTGTCGTAAGAAAAAAAGGAATTGGGGAAGAAGAATAAATCCTTTTTTGATTGAACGTGTTTGTTCATTGCGATGACTTTATCATATTATATCCTATTTTATCATACTAATTTCTACTCTACTTTCCCAAGTTCATTTGCCAGGGAACTCCATTTAAAACATTTCACTGGATTTGATTTCTTTCAATCTCCTTAATCTTATTTTAAGATCTCATTGGAAATCATATAAAGACAATTCCTATTTAATATAGCTATTTGTGCAAGTATTTTACGATTAAGAAGCAACTGCCTCTTGTACAGATGGTGTATTAATTTACTATAACTATAGTATAGTTTATTGGCTCGAATTACTGCGTTTATTCGAGTGATCCACAAACGACGAAAATCTCTCTTCTGCCTACCTCTATCCTGATGAGCCGAAACCAAAGCTCTTATTTTCTGTTGAGTAATAGTTCGAGTAAGTCTTGAACGAGCCCCTCGAAAGCTTGATGCAAATAAACGAATTTTGGTTCGACGTCTTCGAGCTATATATCCTCGTTTAATTCTAGTCATTGAATAAATGAAACTTTGATGAATAACTAATTGATTTCTTTTCTTTCAGTTATTTCCTTTCCCTTTCCTAGTCTATTAATAACAAAACGGATTCTTCCAATGTATAAAATAAGAATTCCAATGGCTTTTGCTACTCTAACCTTCCCGACCACGATTTTTTCTTTTTTTCTAGGCTTCTCGCCTCAAAATAAGAAATTGTATTGATACTAGGTATCAAAAAAACATAGTAAATAAAAAAGTAGTAAATAGAATATAGGTATAGTGGGTTCCATCGTTTCTATGGTTACTTCTTAAACGGTGAGGTCCTCTCTATACACCGGAGCCTCATTTAATTAATGCTATTGTTAACTTGTACAGTTCACACTCTTTGGCTCTACCCATAATTATCCAGTAATAGGTCTTTCACAACGAGACCACTTATACAGTAACGGTATTTAATTATGAAGATTAGCTGAGTAGCTGACCCTGTTAGTCCGTTCTTGCAAAAGTGAAGGGTAAAGGGTAAGGGCATAATCTTTCTGCTTTTAATTCTGCTTTTAAATAAAATAGGATTTCCCTGCTTAATGAATACCATTTGCTATCAATGGGGAATTCTTTCTCATCTTAAATTAAAAGTGTAAGTGATTGGATTTGTACCAATGGCAACCATAAATTAATTTGATACCACAATACAATAGAAGGTATGATAGATCTTTTTTAGATTTTTATCTATATTTAATTTTTCGTATCGTATAGTAAATGGTGGTCTTCATTCTATCCTATTCATTGGTACTGATCATTTATACCGGATCCATCGTTTTTGGCCTAGTCCATGATCTGAACGAGTCGCACATACACCCTAGTACATGTTCCTCGTCGCTGAGGACATCCCCGAAGAGCGGGGGATTTCGTGACATTTTTGATTGGCTGTCTTGTGTTTCTAATAAGTTGTTTAATAGTTGGCATGTTGAATCATATACATAATGGGCTGGTTTAGATCGATCCTAACCGGATAAGTATGAATCATTTTTATATTAATGGATTCATAGACTATTGTATTAAATCTGGTGTATTAAATCTGGTAAGAAGATAAAATCTCAAATTGTATATTTGCGCGAAATTCCTCTTATTTTTTATTCAACCGCTACAAGATCAACAAGTCCGTGAGCTTGGGCTTCTGTTGCTGACATAAAAACATCTCTTTCCATGTCTTCGGAAATAACCCATAAGGATTTGCCCGTTCTTTGTGCATAAACCCTTGTGATGGTTTCGCGAAGCTTCAGTAGTTCTTCCGCTTCCAGGATAAATTCTCCCGTCTGTGCCTCATAAAAAGAACTAGCAGGTTGATGGATCATTACCCTGATGATATAACATAATAAATAATTATTCTATCTCGCATGATGAAAGGCGAAAAATAAGAAAATTAAGAAAAAAGAAAGATAGAATTGAACAACCGTACAGGCATCTTTTGCACATTGCATACGGCTCTACAATGGAATTCACTTTTATACCTATAAACTACCTTTATACCTATAAACTACCTTACATCGAATAAATAGAAAAGAAATTATAGGGTCTATCATATTCACATAGGTGAATGATCCAACAACCACCCTTTCTTTTGGAATAGTTAAAAATATACTATGATGGTTCCGTTGCTTTATATATATATTAATTTCGTCTGTTATTTAGCAATCCCAAAGTTTCTTTTTTTTTTACTTAATTTTTTTTATATTTGAAAAAAAAAAAAGAGATTTTTTTTTGTATTCTTTCATAAAAATAATATATATATTATTGTTAAGAGTTTTTCGGTGTAAAAACAAAAAAGTTTGTGACGCTGAAATGGGTCTCCTGATATATCAGATAAAATGGTAAAGACCTTTTATCTCATACTACTCTTTCGATACATAATGGAATGGAACGATTTTGAAAAAAAAAAAGATTCTCGTATCGAATTCGAAGTGCCATGCTATTATTACTTAATATTTATATTTCATATATCGCGAAGGCATAGTCTTCTTTTTTCTCTCAAATCAAATAAAAAACTCATTGGCGCCAAGCGTGAGGGAATGCTAGACGTTTGGTAATTTCTCCTCCGACCAGAATAAAAGATCCCATTGAAGCGGCTAATCCCATGCATATTGTTTGTACGTCTGGTTGCACAAATTGCATAGTATCATAAATACCTAATCCAGGTATTACCCATCCGCCGGGAGAGTTTATAAACAAATAGAGATCCTTGGTATCATCCTCTATACTGAGATATACCATAAGACCAATAAGTTGATTCGAGATCTCGCTATCAACCTCTTGGCCTAAAAAAAGTAATCTTTCTCGATAAAGTCGGTTGATTGAGATAAAATTGTATCCCTTCGGAACCGTACATGCATCTTTTGATGCATACAGTTCAACACAAATCGCGAAAAAAACAAGAATCAATGTGTAGATTCTTGTTTTTTTTCTTTTGTCATCGCAAGCTCTGTATAACTTGTAACAAAGGGGCTTTTTCTTTCATAAAAAAAAAATATGAGTTTTGGTCTTTTTATATATAATTATATAATATAGTAAATAGAATTTCTATATATAAATAGAAATAAATAAAAATAAACTTATCGGATTAACTTCTCATTGATGTATTGTTTCATCGGAATCCAATCCAAATCACGATGTAATTTTCTTGTTCCTGAATGGTCTTCTTGAATTCTTTTAGGTTTATGCTCTACTCCGAGTAAAGATCGGACCGATTTTTATTTGCATATATAGGACAAATGCCCCAATACTACGTCTTTTTGCTACGACTTCTTTCTTTTTTAATTTATTTCATATCTCCCGCCAAATATAATATTAAATATTCAATATTCAATGCATTCATCATATTACTCGATTTATTAACAGTTTTAGATAACTTTAATTATATTATTATATTAGAAATTATAAATCGAATATTCTATAATATAAATAGAATATGATATTAAGTAGAAATCATAGATATATTACCTATTGGTTTTTTTCTAAACGGAGCCTGGATAATTCATTTTATTGTTTGAACCAAGCCAACCATAAATTATTCTAATTGCTAATATTAATCTGTCTACCCCCTTAAAAAATTAATTTAATCGTACTTAATTGCATTTCACGCTCCAAATTTTGGATAATTCAATCAATCTTTGTTGGGCGAAAGGGAGGATATCTCGATCGGGAAAGAGAACGGGGAAATACCATATGACCCAATATATCTGACAAGTCGCACTATACGTCAACCCACGATGCATCTTCGTCTCCAGGACTTCGAAAAGGTACTTTTGGAACACCAATAGGCATTAAATGAAAGAAAAATTAAGTATTATATCTCACTTTGATGTGAAAGCGTAAAAATAGGTTTATTGTCTTAATAATATTTTGTCTTTTATCATATTTTATCCATAGATTGAAGAAGTTCATAAAAAAGGAAGACAGAATCAATAAAGGAAAATTCTTACAAGTGGGGCCTTTGGATGATGAACAAATATATATGCAGTTACTCATATAAAATGCTATCAACGCCCTACCATTGCGTATTGGTACTTATCGGGTGTAGAATAAATCTGCTTCTTTTTGTTCCTACGAACAAAATTATTCTATTATTATTCAAAGACATTCTTACTAAAAGATATAGAACAAATATTAATCCTTTCCCCAAGATAATCCACTAAAAAAGTAAGGACCATACTATACTATAGTTTTTTTAAAGTGCAATAAAGTTACATAGAGTCTATTTTTGATTGATATAAGGGGTATTTCCATGGGTTTGCCTTGGTATCGTGTTCATACGGTCGTATTGAATGATCCCGGCCGTTTGATTTCTGTCCATATAATGCATACAGCTCTGGTTGCTGGTTGGGCCGGTTCGATGGCTCTATATGAATTAGCTGTTTTTGATCCCTCTGACCCTGTTCTTGATCCAATGTGGAGACAGGGTATGTTCGTTATACCCTTCATGACTCGTTTAGGAATAATCAATTCATGGGGTGGTTGGAGTATTACGGGGGGGACTATAACGAATCCGGGTATTTGGAGTTATGAAGGTGTGGCTGGTGCACATATTGTGTTTTCTGGCTTGTGCTTTTTGGCAGCTATCTGGCATTGGGTGTATTGGGATCTAGAAATATTTTGTGATGAACGTACAGGAAAACCCTCTTTGGATTTGCCCAAGATCTTTGGAATTCATTTATTTCTCTCAGGAGTGGCGTGCTTTGGTTTTGGCGCATTTCATGTAACAGGATTGTATGGTCCTGGAATATGGGTATCCGATCCTTATGGACTAACGGGAAGAGTACAAGCTGTAAATCCAGCATGGGGTGTGGAAGGTTTTGATCCTTTTGTTCCGGGAGGAATAGCCTCTCATCATATTGCAGCAGGAACCTTGGGCATATTGGCGGGTCTATTCCATCTTAGTGTCCGTCCGCCCCAACGTCTATACAAAGGATTACGTATGGGAAATATTGAAACCGTCCTTTCCAGTAGTATCGCTGCTGTCTTTTTTGCAGCTTTTGTAGTTGCTGGAACTATGTGGTATGGCTCGGCAACTACCCCGATTGAATTATTTGGTCCCACTCGTTATCAATGGGATCAAGGATACTTCCAACAAGAAATATATCGAAGAGTTAGTGCTGGGCTAGCCGAAAATCAAAGTTTATCTGAAGCTTGGTCTAAAATTCCTGAAAAATTAGCCTTTAATGATTACATCGGCAATAATCCGGCAAAAGG